GATAGTAATAGCAGCAGTTATTCCATATATTTGGATATTGAAAATCAAATTTTTGAGATTGACAATGATCCTTCTTTTGTAAGTGAACTAGAAAATTCTTTTTATAGTTTTCGGAACTCTACTTATCAAAATCATGTATCTAAGAGTGATGATTCCCACTATGATCGTTACATGTATGATACTAAATATAGTTGGAATAATCACATTAATAGTTGCATTGACAGTTATCTTCGGGCTCAAATCTGTATTGATAGTTACATTTTAAGTGGTAGTCACAATTACAGTGACAGTTACATTTATAGTTACATTTGTGGTGAAGGTGGAAATAGTAGTGAAAGTGAGAGTTCCAGTATAAGAACTAGCACGGATGGAAGTGATTTAACTAGAACAGAAAGTTCTAATGATCTAGATGTAACTCAAAAATACAGGCATTTGTGGGTTCAATGCGAAAATTGTTATGGATTAAATTATAAGAAATTTTTGAAATCAAAAATGAATATTTGTGAACAATGTGGATACCATTTGAAAATGAGTAGTTCAGATAGAATCGAACTTTCGATTGATCCAGGTACTTGGGACCCTATGGATGAAGACATGGTCTCTTTGGATCCCATTGAATTTCATTCGGAGGAGGAACCTTATAAAGATCGTATTGATTCTTATCAAAGAAAGACAGGATTAACTGAGGCTATTCAAACAGGCACAGGTAAATTAAACGGTATTCCCGTAGCAATTGGGGTTATGGATTTTCAGTTTATGGGGGGTAGTATGGGATCCGTAGTAGGCGAGAAAATCACCCGTTTGATCGAGTATGCTACCAATCAATTTTTACCTCTTATTTTAGTGTGTGCTTCTGGAGGAGCACGCATGCAAGAAGGAAGTTTGAGCTTGATGCAAATGGCCAAAATATCTTCCGCTTTATATGATTATCAATCAAATAAAAAATTATTCTATGTAGCAATCCTTACATCTCCTACTACTGGTGGGGTGACAGCTAGTTTTGGTATGTTGGGGGATATCATTATTGCCGAACCCAATGCCTACATCGCATTTGCGGGTAAAAGAGTAATTGAACAAACATTGAATAAGACAGTCCCTGAGGGTTCACAGGCGGCTGAATATTTATTCCATAAGGGCTTATTCGATCTAATCGTACCACGTAATCCTTTAAAAGGTGTTTTGAGTGAGTTATTTCAGCTCCACGCTTTCGTTCCCTCGAATCAAAATTCAATCAAGTAAAGCCTTACTTAAAAAATTCATTATTTTATTTTATTTGTGACGAACAAGTAGTTATTTAGTTTATAGGAATCAAAGTAAAAATTCGAAGAATGGATTTTTCTTTGGTAACATAAGATAAAATTGTAGAAAGAATCATGCGGAGAAATTTTTTTTACCGATATTCCAGATTAGTAATTAGGAAACCCCTATCAAACAAAATAAAAGAGCGAATTATTTCTTCCGCAAACTTTGGCAAGGGGAATAAAATGAATTTCATGCTCCCCTTCTTACATTACATGTGTATATATAATTCAACTATAGCAAATAGCGGCATAGAGTCTTGCATCTTTCTATATCTCTAGAGGATCTCTAGTTTTACTAAGAATCCCTGTTGTTGGATCGGATTATAACGAACTTTTTTGGAATTTGTAAGAAAATCTTTATTAAATTTTAATAAAAAAAAATTATAAGACAAGATAATAAATAAAATAATAAAAAAGTCTATTATGATACATATATTTCATGTCGAAAGATGAGTAAATTTAATTCGACATTCCTCATTCCTCATTCCTTTTCTATATATACTCACGTAGATATTACTTAGTATAATTATATATGAATTAGTATAATTATAAGATACCTTTTATAACAATCAATAAATAACAGGTAAAAATATTAATATAACAATTAATATAACAATAACTAACAGGTACAAATATTAAGTCGAGGTATCCATTCTATGACAACTCTCACCACCTTACCCTCTATTTTTGTGCCTTTAGTGGGCCTAGTATTTCCGGCAATTGCAATGGCTTCTTTATCTCTTCATGTTCAAAAAAACAAGATTTTTTAAATATGCTAGTGCCATCTATTTTTTTTTTCAAAACTTAGACTTTGACGATAACACAGCTATCTATTTAGTAGACTAGAGTCTAACATGTGGCTTACTCCAAACATAAGCGATTATACATGCGTAAACATGATATCTGAGGAAATGAATTATAAGTATTTGAAAATAGAAAATATATAACAGATCAGGCGACGAATGTTTGAGATGTAAAGTCAATATATCTATATGGATGTAGGTATCTATAGGGAATCATAGAAAGGTGATGTTATTATTTTAGATCTAAGTAATTCGATGAATTACTCCTAAAGTAAGGGTTCACATCAAAATAGTGCTAGTTGATTAGAGTTACTTCGGAAATAAAAAAAGTAAAATAGATTTTTGTTATTCTATCAATTCCAATAAAATGCAACGAGATCTAGTATGAGTTGGCGATCAGAACGTATATGGATAGAATTTATAAGAGGATCTCGAAAAATCAGCAATTTCTGCTGGGCCTTTATCCTTTTTTTAGGTTCATTAGGGTTTTTATTGGTTGGAACTTCCAGTTATCTTGGTAGGGATTTGATATCTTTATTTCCGTCTCAGCAAATAATTTTTTTTCCACAGGGGATCGTGATGTCTTTCTATGGGATCGCAGGTCTCTTTATTAGCTCCTATTTGTGGTGCACAATTTTGTGGAATGTAGGTAGCGGTTATGATCGATTCGATAGAAAAGAAGGAATAGTGTGTATTTTTCGTTGGGGGTTTCCTGGAAAAAATCGTCGAATCTTCCTCCGATTCCTTATGAAAGACATTCAGTCCATCAGAATAGAAGTTAAAGAGGGTATTTATGCACGTCGTGTCCTTTATATGGAAATCAGAGGCCAAGGGGCCATTCCCTTGACTCGTACCGATCAGAATCTGACCCCACGAGAAATTGAGCAAAAGGCTGCCGAATTGGCCTATTTCTTGCGTGTACCAATTGAAGTTTTTTGAAAAATAAAGTTCAGAATGAATGCTTTCTTAGTTCGTAGCAAGAGGGATAAAACTCAAATTAAAGAATAGTCTTTTTTATAGACCATAGTAATAGTATAACTTAACTGGAATTTCTTCAGAATGCTCATTTGAGCCAAAGCAGACGTATACGGAACAGCCAGAAAACTGTCTTTGTACGAAATTTTCATGCGTATGTAAATCAACTCCACAGTAACAAAAGTGGATTCTTTTTATTTTCTTTCTGTATTATTTAGAAATTCAAGGATTAACTAATGAATCACAAATCAAAAACTAAAAAACAGGGAATGGATTCATAATAGTATCCATATTACTTGTAATAGAACTTATGTTTGATATAAATATTAGTAGTGTATAGAGTTAACGAATGAAGTGAGTTCATTAAAAAATCAAAGACGAAAAAATGGCAAAAAAGAAAGCATTCATTCCCCTTCTATATCTTGCATCTATAGTATTTTTGCCCTGGTGGATCTCTCTTTCATTTAAAAAAAGCCTAGAATCTTGGGTTACTAATTGGTGGAATACTGGTCAATCCGAAATTTTTTTGAATGATATTCAAGAAAAGAGTATTATAAAAAAAGTTATAGAATTAGAGGAACTCTTTCTCTTGGACGAAATGCTAAAGGAATACCCAGAAACACATCTACAAAAGCTTCGTATCGGAATCTACAAAGAAACGATCCAATTGATCAAGATGCACAATGAGGATCGTATCCATACGATTTTTCACTTATCGACAAATATAATCTGTTTCGTTATTCTAAGTGGTTATTCTATTCTTGGTAATGAAGAACTTGTTATTCTTAACTCTTGGGTTCAAGAGTTCCTATATAACTTAAGCGACACAATAAAAGCTTTTTCTATTCTTTTATTAACTGATTTATGTATAGGATTCCATTCGCCCCATGGTTGGGAACTAATGATTGGTTCTGTCTACAAAGATTTTGGATTTTCTCATAACGATCAAATTATATCCGGTCTTGTTTCCACTTTTCCAGTCATTCTTGACACAATTTTAAAATATTGGATCTTCCGTTATTTAAATCGTGTATCTCCGTCACTTGTAGTGATTTATCATTCAATGAATGACTGAAAAATCTAATGTTTGTTACTTTGTACATAAGTAAAACATTAAAAATTGTACTTATTCCTTCTACCCATCCAGAAGGATGCCTCCTATATTCGAGTAACATTATTTCAGTAAATAGCAGAATCATGGATAGGGAACTATACTAGGGACCTACCTAATTTTATTGTAGAAATTTTTGGGCTCAATGATTGGACCATGCAAACTAGAAATACCTTTTCTTCGATAAAGGAAGAGATTACTCGATCTATTTCCGTATCACTCATGATATATATAATAACTTGGGCACCCGTTTCAAATGCATATCCCATTTTTGCACAGCAGGGTTATGAAAATCCACGAGAAGCAACCGGCCGTATTGTCTGTGCCAACTGCCATTTAGCTAATAAGCCCGTGGATATCGAGGTTCCACAAGCGGTACTTCCTGATACTGTATTTGAAGCAGTTGTTCGAATTCCTTATGATATGCAACTGAAACAAGTTCTTGCGAATGGTAAAAAGGGCGGTTTGAATGTGGGGGCTGTTCTTATTTTACCCGAAGGGTTTGAATTAGCCCCCCCCGATCGTATTTCTCCCGAGATTAAAGAAAAGATGGGCAATCTGTCTTTTCAGAGCTATCGTCCCACTAAAAAAAATATTCTTGTGATAGGGCCTGTTCCTGGTCAGAAATATAGTGAAATCACCTTTCCTATTCTTTCCCCGGACCCTGCGACTAAGAAAGATGTTCACTTCTTAAAATACCCCATATACGTGGGCGGGAACAGGGGAAGGGGTCAGATTTATCCCGACGGGAGTAAGAGTAATAATAATGTTTATAATGCTACAGCAGCAGGTATAGTAAGCAAAATAATA